TGGAGTTGGACAAGGGACTGCTGCGGGCCAAGCCGTAGAAGGTATCGCGAGACAACCAGAAGCAGAGGGTAAAATACGAGGTACTTTATTGCTTAGTCTGGCTTTTATGGAAGCTTTAACAATTTATGGACTGGTCGTGGCATTAGCGCTTTTATTTGCAAATCCTTTTGTTTAATCCTCGAAATAAATGGGAAAGTCTTATTTTGATCTTTCTTATTTTATTATCTTAGATTTGCCGCTTGATTTTTCAAATTATATCAAGATTTCAATCCTACAATAACTTTAACTTATTCGTTGAGATAATACAATACCCCGTGGGAAGGACTAATTTGAGGATCAGGAATTAGCGGATCCACTCGCTTTTTTCCTTCCCGTTCTCGGTCCAATGGAACCCCCTTTTTTAGTACGCCTTGCAACGAACGAGATATATCGTAATTGATATGATACCTGGCCTGGGACCTAATTATAATTAAGTATTTTTTTTGGGGGGGGGAGTTCAATTGAAATTAAATAGATTGAGAAATATGGAAAAAAATAAAATCAACAAAGGGTGAAGTAATACAAAAAGAACTCTGTTCAATTTAGTCAGTCCTATCTATAAGAGGAGATCATATGAAAAATGTAACCGATTCTTTCGTTTCCTTGGGTCACTGGCCGTCCGCCGGGAGTTTCGGATTTAATACCGATATTTTAGCAACAAATCCAATAAATCTAAGTGTAGTCCTTGGTGTATTGATTTTTTTTGGAAAGGGAGTGTGTGCGAGTTGTTTATTTCAAGAATAAGCTGGATCTAACCAGCTGCACTTTTTTCTTTATAACTAGGAAAGAAAGGTGCACGATCCCGCGAATTACTTCTGAATCAATTCAGAAATCATATGTACGAACCGTAGCATTTCGTGATTCGTTGGTAAATACACTTTGATTCTCTATTAACCAATAATATGGGGCCCTAAACATGGTTAAAGCTAAATTGTTTGAAGTCTGGGCGCAACATTGGTGTTCTTTCTACCACTATGTTAGTATGGCGAGAGTTTCAAAACGAATCCTTGCATTTTATCCGATATAGAACACTCATATCGATAAAATGATTTGTGAACCTTTTATTGTTACTGAAAAACGGGAATCCCCTCCTTTTTTTATCCAATGCGGAATCGACGACCTATGTATAAAGTAAGCGGAATTTTTTGGATTTGAATAAAAAAAAAAAAGAAACAACTTTGCCGATAATTACAGATTTTTTGTCTGGTCGGAAGAGTCCTCCGAATATTCTGGTCTTGGATCAATGATCCGTTTCAATATTTTTGAATCCGAACAGAAAAGAGAGGATAAGCTCATTATATTATATATATAAAAAAAAAATATAAATAAAAAAGTGATACGGGAATGCCCCATAAGTAAGTGAGCGTGAGAGCCAAATGAATCGAAAGATTCCTGTTTGGTTCGGGAAGAGGTCATGGAATTGTTAAAATTAATTGTAATGGGAAGATAATCTACTTTCATTAAGTGATTTATTAGATAATCGAAAACAGAGAATCTTGAGTACTATTCGAAATTCAGAAGAGCTACGCAAAGGGTCCATTGAAAGGCTGGAAAAGGCCAAGGCCCGCTTACGAAAAGTGAAAATAGAAGCGGATGAGTTTCGAGTGAATGGATATTCCGAGATAGAACGAGAAAAATTGAATTTGATTAATTCAACTTATCAGAATTTGGAACGATTAGAAAATTACAAAAATGAAACCATTCAGTTTGAACAACAAAGAGCGATTAATCAAGTCAGACAACGCGTTTTTCAACAAGCCTTACAAGGAGCTCTAGGAACTCTGAATAGTTGTTTGAACAACGAGTTACATTTACGCACTATCGGTGCTAATATTCGTATGTTTGGGGCGATGAAAGAAATAACTGATTAGTCCTTCTACTGTAGGTATTATTTATTGATTTTTCCTTTGCTTCTGAAAAAGAATTAAGCAAGACTCATGGCAACCCTTAGAGCCGACGAAATTAGTAATATTATCCGTGAACGTATTGAGCAATATAATAGAGAAGTCAAGATTGTGAATACTGGCACCGTACTTCAAGTAGGTGATGGCATTGCTCGTATTCATGGTCTTGATGAAGTAATGGCAGGTGAATTAGTAGAATTTGAAGAGGGTACAATAGGCATTGCTCTTAATTTGGAATCCAATAATGTTGGTGTTGTGTTAATGGGTGACGGTTTGATGATACAAGAGGGAAGTTCTGTAAAAGCAACAGGAAGAATTGCTCAGATACCAGTGAGCGAGGCTTATTTGGGTCGTGTTATAAATGCTCTTGCTAAACCTATTGATGGTAGGGGCGAGATTTCAGCTTCGGAATCTCGGTTAATTGAATCGCCCGCCCCAGGTATTATTTCGAGACGTTCCGTATATGAGCCTATGCAAACCGGACTTATTGCTATTGATTCGATGATTCCTATAGGACGCGGTCAGCGAGAATTAATTATTGGGGACAGACAGACCGG